CGACGACTCAGCAGCAGTGCGGAATTTAGTTTATCGTCTGGTGGATCTGATCCATAGTTAGGGGGCAATACATACCAAAAGGTTCGAAGAAGGAACGCGCATAAGAGTATATAACCTATTCACATTAGTGAAGCGGCTGGATGCATAAGGGAAGCGCGCGTTTGTGAGACCTTAGTCGGGATGCATAGGGGAGTTCACCTACGAGCACGGAAGAGCGTGGTACCGCTGCCCCTCTCTAAGTAAAGGTAAGATTCTTAGCCCTGTTGATTACTTTCTCCATATACCAAGTACTCCATCTCCATCATTGCATATGGGAATATAGAAAGTAAAGAGGAAAAGATCAGAGAGTTCAAGATCGGTATAGAGAGAGTCAGGATGGAAAAGCTTAGATCACAACTTTGTAAAGCCAGTTCCTATCACCTATTTATGCACTACTTTCTCTGCTTAGTGAGCCCCTTTGAGCACGTTATTAAATTCTTATTAGTATGGTGGACTTTGCTAGCGTCTTGCTATTGGCTTTATAGATAAGACGGCTTGGCTTGGAGCTAAGGTGAAATTGAACAATCTGAACAACTACCTTTAAGACTTGAAGAGAGAAGATACCGTCGCCCACCCACCATGCTACGCGAAAGCTGAACTTCAATAAGTAGAGCCTTTACGCCTTTAGTAGCCCATTTCTCTGTTTTGGCCCCGGGCCACAAGTTGAATTACTTTATTTCCATTTCAGCAAGCAATTAGGCCTCCCAGAAAGGAAAAGGACATGTACCAGCTGTACGAGAGGAGAGCCGTGAGCACTTTTTCCTAATTAAGATGAGTGGGCCTACCTATCTGATGTTGCATGCTCGGATTGTTCAGCCTACCCTTTCTTTCTTCTTCTTATTAGTGTAGTGAGGGCGCACTCGTGGTAGAAGGCAGATGGATTTAGCTTCTTTCTAAGAGCCGGAGACCCAACTCTGGCCGGCTAGTCTGTTTCTGGGCTGACCCTCCTGACTCATGATTGTCAAAGATCATGTCATGTCGAGTGCGAGCTGGGGTTGAAGGCCCAAGGCTGTTGGTTTTGGAATAGGATTAGACTTGTCTGTGACAGAAGATCTGTCCTTTCCAGCACGAGGAACCTTATAGCACTTGGAAAAAGCGGCTCTGGATCTGGCATCAACAGCGGATCCTGTCTGATCAGAGCACCGGTTCCGGCATCGGGAGTGGATTCAATTCAATAAGAGTCATAGCGGAGTCGAGAACTAGCAGCTACTGTTGGAAGATGGGATTGTTTACTTGGCCACCTCTTTTTTCCTCGCCCTAACGGATCCGGAACTCTAAGGAAAACTCCCTTTCCAGAGAAGCACTAGATCTTCTTTTTTTTTCCCTATGTTGCTTCGACCTTTTCTAAAAAGCCAAGAAAGTTACCCAACAAAGTAAAGGACTTCGTCTTAGTCTACTTTCAGGTCATTGAAGAGTTCGTCCTTTGAGTCAGTGGATTGTTGCTGGAAGCTGTTCTTAAGGGCTGTCTACCGGCTCCAAGCCGTGTAAGAAAGTGAGTCAGTTCCTGCCTTGGTCAAGGAAGTGGGCGCTCGTAGCCCTCGAAGGCAAAAAGGTGACCAATCAGCGCAGTCATTCCAGGACATCGAGTCATCGAAGTCAGAGTCCCCGGCGTAGTTCCTTTTCAAAGATGAGTCCGAGTGTGAGTCTGTGCGGGCAATCCATTTTTTTTCTCCTCACCCTCAACACGATGCCTTAAAGGTATTAAAGAGAATCCAACTAAAGAGGCTTCGGGATATTTTCTTTATTTGTAGATAGGTCAGGATCGACCGCCTTGACACCTTAGTATCAGGAAGACCAACCCTCCTCGTGCGGGAAAGAGGACAACAAGGGCTAGGCCCTCCCTATCAAACATTTGTAACTAACTACTGAAGGAAGCGGATCGATCGAAAGAGGACTCACTATAGGTTCGATCGACTTCTTTCTCTTGACTATTGAGGATCTTGATCGGCTAGGTAGGGGAGATCTCCTATCCCAGTTCGGGCCAAGACGAGGATACAGAAGTGGATGGAGGGATTGCCCTAATACTTAAGTCAGGCTAAAAGGGAGATATGGTCTGGAATAGGTATGGGTAGGACTTGGATGCTATGAAGGAGTCGACCAATACTTAGCTTAGGTATTTGGCTCAGGAAAGAAGGGGAAGAGCGGATAAGACAGAATATAGGTTGTTCGGCTCTGCGATTCTCCCATATAGAAAGAGTTTGGGAATACAGGGATGAGGTGCTGGCACTTCGTCTATGGGCATTGTAGAAAGGAAAGGTTTATCCGCTCATAATGATTGTAGAGTCTTTCCGGGTTGGAGGTCTAATAGTAGTCACATCAAGTCCTCCCCCTCTTACTCAGGATAGCTAGCGAGAGGAATACTACTGATTATCCATGAAAGAAGGCTTTGAAGAATGAAAAAAATCTTATCTAAGGATAGAGAGCCCCCGCCCGCCTTTTCAGATACGAGCGAGTGAGCGCTTTTTCTGCTATGAATGAATGACCTCTCCATTTATTTTCAAGCTTGCTCTTCAAACCGGCCTATCACTCTCCTCTATGAAAAGGTTCTTCCGTAATCACTCTCAATAAGACATCTATTCCCCTTTCAAATGAAAAGATAACTAGACCTTTCTCTTCATCATTGAAATCCGCCATTCAATCGCAGTGCGGTGCTCTCAAAAAGCTCAATCCTCTAACGCTGAAACGAATAGATCAGGAATTCGACCTGGGATCCGCCCGTTCCGATCCTTGCTTACTAAACAGTTGCACCCCCGGATATGTATGTTGGGAGAACCCCAGGATCCTTCCGTGTGGAAGAGAAGGAAGAAAGAAAGCGAACACGAATACTAAAAAGCGGTTCCTCAAAAAAAGGAGAGCGCGGAACGGGCTTTCCAAGCATAAAACAATCCCTACCTATACATTCCATGGCAACAGACAGAAGGCAATTTTGTCGTTGTTGTTAACCCCAGGCCCATTCCCGTTCCCAATAATCTCCATGAAAAGACTACCCTGATTTCCGAACGAACCGAGGGAGAGTCCAGGCATGAAAAAAATGTTATATGCTCCGGGTATTTCCAAGTACGTATCATCCGCTGCGTTATCCACTGCTTTATCCGCCGTCTCCGCGGCCGCCAAAAGCCTGCCCTCTCTCGGATATTGAGTGGGTTGACCCGGGGATCCGGACGAACCTTCCAACAAGCAGAATAGAAGTTGACCACAAAGCCATCTCTGTGGGAGGCTGCTACCCATAAGGACATCTCGGGCATGGGAAGGAAAGGCGGCGGACAACCGACTGAACTGGGGAGCCTAAACGGCATTGAGGATGAGTCCAACGGTCGACAAACGGCTTCTATCTACAGGTGCTTTCATTATGGATCGGTCGACTTGTCACGATTGATTGCTCACACACAATTAGGTTAGGCAGGCTTGGGGAGGTGATCTGAATCGCTATCGATACGATGCGGGGCCGGTTTGCTGACCGTAACGAACTTTACTCTGCCCCAAAAAGAGCGGGGAGACCTTTGACCTGGGCTGGGGAGGGATTGGGGTCGCTTTGCTTTAGGACTTTAGTTCGTAACAAGGCTCGAAGACCTCCGGCTGGATTTGAAATGGATCAGGTAGGGCATCCGTTTACGGCGTGGGTGGGATTAGCAGTTTTCTCTATTATTTCCTTCAATGGTAGGAAATCTGCATCCGCGGGGTATATGGGAGAAAGCCAGTCTGCAGTAACTCCAATTGCTCCTTCGGATCACTAAGGAAAATCTTGACTCACACATACCGCAGTGTATTCTTGTCAACTCACATAGTCGCACCTACCAGCAACAATACGACTACTCCCTGCACGCCGGCGCTATTTAACGCCTTGGTTCGCCCAATACAAGAACTACAGCCCAACCTAGCTTAAGGCTAAAGCCGCGGACTACGCCCCCGTGAGAGCCCTCTATTTGACTAGCATACCCCCTCCCCCCATACCTTCATATCCAAGCTGGGAATGATTTACCTTCGGATTCAAATAATAGCGCATAATGGCAGTACTCCTTCCCATTTCTTCTTTTATGATTTTATCTACTTGAAATGCTTACAGGTAAGTGCGGAGAAGGTACCCAGGGGACCAAACGAAACGGCACTGAAAGGTCTTCAATTAAAGCTTCGTCCTGGCTAAAGAGAGTAAAGAAAAGCTAAAGGTAAGGATTTTGAGAATATGCAACTCCCCTTTAGTTGTTGTCTTAAATGAGTTCCTCTATTCATTTTACTTATTATGAGTTAGGAATTTCTTTTTATTAAAAACATTTAGGAAGATTGGGGAACTGTCTTAAGCCTGTTCAAGCAAGTGTAACGAGGGGACTCTCCCAAGAAAGACCCGAGTGAAACACCTTCCAGAGCGAACTGTTTGCTTTTGTTTAATCTTCCACTATTCTGAATTTATGCTTCGCCCTCAAGACAGAAGGTCGATATAATAGCTTTTTTAGAATACTTAACTCTTAGTCTTTTTTCTTCTTGCTCGTTTCCTTTAAAGCTTCGCCAGTACTGAAAGACGAGTAAAGATTGCTAAAGCAGACTTAAGGAAAATACCCCACCTTACCAGATTTGTGACAAAAGGAAAGGCTCGAAAGACCTACTTGACGAGTTTCCTTATGAGTGAGTTCGTAGGTGCCTTTCCTTTAATTTAAGTCGAGTGTAGCGAAGGGATTCTCCTAAGAGAAGCTTTAGAGGGAATAGGGGTGAAACTACTTTTATGAGCTGTCTCAGTAGTGACCGACTTTATTAGCTGTGTGATTAGTGGCTTAGCTGTTAGCTGTCTAAAAGCTACGGTCAAAATAAATCCCTTTTGAAAATAAACCACTAATACGCCTTAGGTACTCTTTTAGGTCCGTGTAAGGCGGAGGGAATGGAATGAAGGGACCTGCTGGAGGCTGAAAAGCCGTAGTGCGCTAGCGCTAGCGAGTTAGCGCAACAACTTAGTGTCTTGTTTTCTTCGCTGCTTTTATTAACATAAGGTTAAACGAAAGCGGTTGCTAATGCTTGTAGCTTGCTTCTGTCCTTAGTCAATTTTGGACTGAAGCTGTTCTGACTGCCGTATATTTTTTGAACCGAATACCTTCCTCTGTCATCTCTGGTCTGTCTCTTTTTGAGAGAATCTTTTATACCCCGCCTGACTATGAAGAGCCCCGAGTCTATCGGGGGAGGATGTGGTGGTAACCCCCGCAGCTTCGTCTAGAGCCGGGCGTCCAGCCGTGCAGGAAGACTAACCCTAGCCACTATAGCGACCCCACCCCCAACTCTAGCTGAGAAGTTGAGTCACCCTTCTTTTTTTTCTTATATAAAGCTCTTTCTTTTTACCTCACTCACTACGAGGAATTTTACCCCATCTTCCTAACCTCAATCTTGTTCCTCCAAAGCTTTATCCTATCAAAGTGTTCTACAAAAGAATCCGATCATTGAACTCTTCCTGTATAGGCCCTGTATAAGCTTGAATTTTAGACTTTATAGGACTTAAACCTCTAGTAGGTATGCAGTTGAAGGAAAAGCGCAGCAGCGGAAGCGTCAAGGGGAGACGAAGTATCAAATACCAGAGCAAGTGAATAGCGGGCAAAGGGAAGAGAAGCGGAGCGCGAGCACTCGTTACTAAGTAAATGAATCACAGTAGATATTTTTTATGGGCCATGCATGATGAGGAAGCCTGGTATGAGCAAAGGAAGAAAATAACACTGACAAAGAAGGTAGATACCCAACTCTAGTTGATGGAGCAAGGCTGGCGAAACCTTTTCTTAATTTGTTATCAAAAATGTATGTGATGGTAAGGGCAACGAAAGAGGAATGGTACTACCACTTGAGGAAGAGCTGAGGGCACAGCGAGGTGGGATCGAATCCATTTAGTAAAGCCAGTTATGGCGGAAACCCTACCCAAATATGATTGTATGGAACTTGTTCCTGTGTAGGTAGAGTCCAATTATGACCGAGTCCTCTATTCCCGTGTAGGTAGAGTAGTCCAACTATGAATGTTATGGACCAGACAACTGAACTTGTCGAGGGAAGGGGTCAGCTTCCATTCATTGCTCTTTCTATCGGTATGCTGAAACCACACATCTGAAAGTAAGGGTCCGTGGGCTGGTCTATCCTCCCGGGACTTCTTTATTCGTCAATATCTATACCCCGTGACTTTCTTGCTCGAAACTAAGCCAATTGACTCGTCCGAGTTCCTGTCAGGAGAGGGAACTAAGCAATCAAGTATAGCAGTGTGCGACGCTCTATCAACACCTTGTACAGAGCGGTTCTCCTCTACCTTGTGCCGCCCAACGGAGTCTGTCTGGCAGTTCTCCAATTGCTTTGTCCTCAAAATCTACCCAGTTCAAAGGTCTTTTCGAACGGGGTTGTTGTTAGCCGTGGGTAGTTTGATGTACTGGTTTTGGGTGCTGGGTGGTGATGGAATCCTTCTTCTGCTCGCCGGGATTTAAGGCTCCATCCGAATCAAGGAGAAGCCACAGTCTAAGAAACCAAGGTATAATGTAATAATGTACACAGAGTCAACACCTCTACCAATAAGGAATCAAGTAAAGTAATCGGTTGAACGCGGTCTAGGTAGAAGTCTGCCTATTCCTGCGTTGTGCCGGAAGTCTTTAATACTTTCTTGATGCTAGGGAAGGGAGTAGCTATTGAATATAATCAAGTTCAGCAGTCCAGGCGGGAGGAGTCAATCTGTAATTCCCGTAGTTCCATAGGCAGGAAGCGCATCAACGAGTTTCCGTATCTCGGCAGTAGGGACCGAACTTCAAGCAATAGGGATCCGTGTTCAAGGCTAGGATCTATGTAATATGAATAGTTAGTTGCGCACCCGTCAAGCAGTTCTCACTCCAAGCAGGACTCTTCTATGGATTAGTGGGAAGGCGCAGGATAAGAGAAGATTCGTCTATCTAAGTTGCTGACGAGCCAGTACTGTTCGTGGGCAAGCAAAGTTTCAACTCGCAATCCATTTCTACAGAACGGAGAAAGGTTATGCAGGCGGGTGTTCATTTGCAGTTGCTGGTCGGGGCCGTGGGGATGGAAAGAAAGATGAATAGTTCGGTTGGCCTTGGCCGGAGATGGAGACACTGGTGGGTAGGTAGAGAATACCTATAGACAACTCACTCTAAGCCCCGTGTGAATCTCTTTGCTAGTTGAAAGAGACTGCTTTTCTAGTTCCGTCGACAACAGATCCAGCTTGACTCCGTTCACTCGTTCAGATGCTTACTATCTGGTCTGGTCGAGCTCTCTTTGACCCAGCCAGCCTGAAATGCAAGTAGTTTCGCTAAGTAGATGAAACAGACTCCCCGTACGCGGAGGAAACGAGATCAACAGATTCAACTTCCCCTACTGAACCTTCGGCTACTACAAGATCTTTATAAACCAAAGAAGCTGAGCCTACTTTACGCACTTCCGCACTAAGCAGGCAAGGCCAACTACACAAGCAAGAAGGCATCGCCTGCGGCTTCCAATCCAATGACAAGCAAAAGACGAAGAAGGAACTTACTATACCTTACCCCCTTGTGCCCATAGCTTGACCTCAGCCTTGAACTACAGGAGCGGTCTTGCATACTTACACAACACACATATGAAAATAAGGCCTTTTCTCGATAGTTGTTAGAGGTGAACTAGTTCCTATCTGCTCTTTTTCAGAGGCCTTCTGCTTAAAGAAAGGGGGGCATAGAGAGAAGGCTATAGAGAGGCTAAGAGAAGAGCTACTATCCGGAGAGCGAGGAAAGAAAGCTAGCAGCTATCATAGAAGAGAGGTCTTATCCCTACTTCAATCAATCAGTCTTGGAAGTGTGAATCGATTCAAGTCAGATTACGTCCTATGGTATGGTAGGCTAAGAATTTCATACTCAATGAGGGGATAATTAACAAGTCTTCTACTATAGGCTAACTCATTCCCGGAATTTCCTAGACTCAAAAGAAGGGAGGAGTGATAACCCTGATCGGAATCTACGCAAAGATTCAGATAAGGAATAGCCTAGCATTGTTTAGGTAACTAGGAAAAGAAAGAGGATTCACATATTGCCTGCTTTCTTACTGTACTTCTTTCTGTCTTTCCTTCCTTCCGTTCAGGGGCACTCTAAAGGCTTTGCAACCTTCAGAGCTGGTTGACAGCGGTCTAGTCAGTCCCTCTCGCTCTTTGATAGACATCTTTCGGTTCTCGGTCTCATCCGACACCTACTTTAGGTCCTTATTCTGTGTCCTATCCTTCCTTGCGGATTCCCGGTTTCTGAAGGAGTAGCGGCCTCTGTCTCCGGCTCTGGGAGAACTTTACCTATAGCTAACCTAGAGAGCTTTACTTTAAGATAGCTCGGGCGGGCACTCTTCTTCGGAAAGAGGAGTTGCTTGCCTTACCACACCAACCACCTTAGCGCTGGAAGTTCCAGCAATGGGCAGCTAGGCAAAGGAAGATTAGATAGCAAATTCATATTCATTAGATAAGAGATTGTGGATCTGTTCTTAGTGAGGACAACCGGATTGGGACGATCAGGTCGGTTGAGGGCAGCAGCACACCAATAGGTGGATTGCCATTCTTGTACTGTTTGGGTAAAGGGCAGGAGCGCTCTTTCCCTCTCACCAGTACTTACTATAAGGGGTGGGGCGGAACCGGTTCAAACCAAATATCCAACAGCCGCTTTCCTTAATGGCTACCCGCTTTCGAGTGAACTGAACTCTTGGACTGGCTGAAAGGGAAACTGTACAAGGCATTTTACACTCGTTTACGGGACCTGTGTCAAAGGAAAGGATTGTTGCACTTTCTTGCTTGAATGAATCGACATTTGTGGATGGTTGTTCATTCGGGATTCTTTTTTCTATATTTAGAACTACTGGATCAACTGATAAAAGCCTGTCAAAGGACGATCTTAGCTAATACAATCGCTCGTTTACACGAGCTTGTTATAGATGACATTAGCGTACAGGCAAGTAGCAAACGACTGCTTATCCATCATCTTTTATGAGTGAAACAACGAGCTCTATGACTATTTTTCTTTTAGCCGAAGGCCTTTTGACTGTTATAGTCTCTCGCTTGGACTCTTCTCACGAATTGGATTTGAACCAATCAAGCTACTTGCCCTTTAGTAGATCGTGAGTGGGTCTGTCGTCCTCCTCATTATAGTCCTCCTAGAATCAATAGCATTTCGTCGGAATACATCCTGTCTTTTCACCTTAGTCGTCCTATGCATAGTCAGTACTATAGCCCCAATCATGGCTACTAATAAAATAAGACTAGGAACCAAAAACCAGACGGAATAGTAGGTATAAAGTAAATTGCCCAATGTTTCCAAATTAGTCCAACTTCGTACCTTTCCGGCATAAACCATATATCTCAGAGAGGTCGTATTTCTTTGGGTTGGTAGTAATGGAATGCTTTCATTATCTAAAATGAAGAACATTTCCCACCAAAAGATCAGTCCAATAATACCACTCACTGGTAAATAGCGCAATACTTCCTCGTGAATCTCCGCTATTTGAATATGGAACATCATAACAACGAATAGGAATGAAACGGCTATAGCTCCTATATAAACTACTGGGAAGATCATAGCGAAGAAGTCGAGACCTAACAAAAGAAGTAAACCTGAAGTGTTGCGAAAGACTGGGATGGGAAACGAAACGGAATGTACCGGATTTTTAGCACGTACAACCATCAAACCAGAGACCAAAGCAAGGCTCGACAAAACAGAAAGTATCATAGTACGCCGTCCTTCCCTGAAATGGAACTTTCATGCTGGAGCATTCAAGTCGATCTATTACGACCAGCGCGGTTGTTCGTATTTCATTTTCTTCTTCCAAGCCCTTCTTAGAAAGCACTCACTGAGTTACTTACGGAATCTCAAACCTCTCTCGACGCCGAGAATTTTTTATGTGTCCAGGTAGATCAGAGGTTCGGCTTCCTTCTCCCCCACCTTTTAGCGCTCTGGGCCCCTGAAAAAAGAAAGCTGAAAGACCCCTTTCTCAATTCTTCATTATGTTGGGCTTCGATAGCCTTTCTTATACTAGAATTTTGAGTTTTGTACAGATCAGTCCTGAAATAGTTGACGAAGCCTCAAGGCTTGCTCCATCTTTTTTTCATGGAGGCGCTTACTTATAGAGGTCAGCTCGGCCACACGAGCCTTACGCCTCTCAAATTCCAGTAGTTGCTTATGGCTGGTTCTCTCTTCCTCTAAATACTGGTTAAAGCTTTCTTGATAGAGTTCACTCTCCATCACCTTCGAGTAGAAAGGAGCGTCCCGGTCCAGAAAGTAGTAAAGACAAAGAATATTCTAAAAGGCTAGCTCCTCAGGACGGTAGCTTTGAAGAGTGAAAAGAATACAACGTGTAAGAGAGCCGCCAGGCATGTGTAAGAGCTTATCTTCATTTCCATAGTAAAAAGTTAGATATATACAGACAATATTCTCTTCCATCTTTGGAGACACGATAAACGCATCTGGAACGGGCAAAACATGCATAGGTTGGATGAGAGAGGATAAATCCTGAGCTAGGTTCAAAAAAGATGAACCCCCATAATAAAAGGCGAAAACAAAAATGAGCCATCTTTTGGCATTTAGAAAAAGGGGATTTTTTCCCATAAATAAATAAAAAAAGGGCTCATTTTAATTGCCAAGTCAAAAGAGAAGGAACTATAATAAGGAAACCGACAAGCATTTTTTTGAAAAGCCCGGTTCTCTTTGTCTTCGAGCTTTTTTTTACGTCCTAGTTTCTTCATCTTTATATGTTTTGGCCACGTCCGTTTCCGCTCCGAAGAAGAAGGTTTGGATCTTTCAATCTTATGTCGTGAGGGATGTGCCCTATGCTAGGTCCATAAGATACCACAGCTTTTAGTGTTCTATGATTCACCTCCGAATAATGAGTAGGTAGTTCGACCCTTTTTCTTTTTCTCTTCATAGTAAACTGATGGGGGGATGCGGAGCAATAGGTCGAATTACTATAAAAAGAAGAGTTGTAAACTATAGGACGGGTAGGAAGATTTAGGTTTTTCTCGTTCCTTCTCTTCAATAAGAATAGGGATTGATCAAAATTCCTCTTCATTCTGTTGTGCTCAGCGAAAGAACTGCCTAAGCATACTTTTTCGGATCCAAACTTCTTTGTTCCTTCTAAGTCTTCTTCTTGCATAGAAGAACGCAACTTTTGCAAAAACCGGTCTTTTAGTAGTAGGCGGCATCCCCTCTTAGTTTTGAGTAGGCGGAACCATTCTGTTTTGGTTCTTCTCCACATTCTTACCGGGTGATCCCGGAATTTTCCTATTCTTTTTTCAACAGATATTTCGATATAGAAGGATCTCCTTATTTCTTCACCGCGGGCTCTCGCATCATTTTCTTTAAAAGATATTATATCACCGTGGGAAACTTTAAAATGAGTAATGCTTACCATTCCATTATTCACACAAACCCTTCGATGACTTATCGGCTGCCTTGCTTGAGGAATAGTTTCACGAAAATGGAGACGAACCGGAATAACGTCCGATCTTGTTTCTGGATTGAGTGGAAAAGGGATATATGAAGTTCGTTCTGTTCCTCTGTGCATCTCTGTGATGGGTAAATCTCCATGAAAAAGGGGAAACTTTCGTGTAGTTTGTGATTGGATGTAACTGTTAAGATTTTCTCTCGAATAAAGATTTCTCTTAATAGATCTCTTCTTGTTCCTCAATCTTCGGAGAATGCGGCGTTGTATTATTGTAAGTTCTCTGTTCCAAACATTTCCTGAAAGTAGACGACAAGTTTTAAATCTTAACGCAGGCAAGGGCATATTTCGTTGAATCAGTCTTTTTCGCCACATCGGGGTTATGGGAGTCGAACCCAATTCTGTTGTCCGCCGAAAACCCCCGAACGAGCAAAGCTCTAATATGTTATTGTTGACAAGGGCTTCCGCGACACCCCTTTGCTACTCGATACGCAACTGCGCATCCTGCACACCCTGATTGAGTCTGATTGAGCCCTGCAGTGGTAGAACCTGGTGAACCGGGCTACTCCTTCCTTCGGGTCCGAGGTTGAGGCAGGCTCAGGCTCTGACGCTATAGGCAAATTGAGATCGAAACGCATGGGCGGAAGAAGGAGATCGGTACTCTTTTTCTCGCCCCCAGACAGATCAGTTGATGGATAGAGGTTCATCTTACGTCGAATATGCCACTCCGGAGTCTCCTTGAACAGGAATCATTACCTTCGATAACATCGACTCATATTGCAACTCATCTCTTCACCGGCGCCCACTCTAGCAAAAACTATACGCATCGAATGAAGGTGACTGGCCCGATCCGAAGAGAGAAGAGAAAGTCATCACTTCTTTGTGCTAGTCTTTCTAATTTCGCAGCTCTGGGGCCTATCCCGGATGAGAAAGATACAAAGCCTGTTGACTCTGATGCTTGCTTGATGGGAGAAATGGGTTGGGATCTCTGTCGCATGCAAATCTTTCTATCGGGAAAGCCTCGCTTATTCAAAGGGCGGATTCTTTATTACCCTTTTTGCTCATAAGTA